AGGTTTTTTCGCTATGGGCCTAGCAAAAGAAAAATCGAGATAGGTTCCTATTGGATTCCCCCCTTCAAAATCGGACGTGAAGGTTTCCTCTCATCCGGCTCAAGTAGTTACACCAAATAAAGAAGGGAGTTCTTTTTTTACTTTGTTCGATAAAAAGAAAACCCTACAAAGAACTACTCCTTACTCAAGTTCCCAGCAAGGACCAATCTTTCATTAATTCATTTTTTTTTTTACTTTAACTTTAAAATTGAAATGTGAAATTATTAAATTATTGAGTAGTCTACTTCCCTTCAAATGATGAATCCCCCTTAAAGGAATACTTTGGGACTCGTAAGGGATTTACTTGTCTATATATCGTTTCGTTCCATTCGATCTTTTAGGTCCCTACTCACCTCGACGGTTATGTCATGATGCCCCTTGAAGCATATATGCGATAGATAGACTTCTGTAACCATGCCCTATTTGCTTGCTTGAACAGAATCTCTCTCTAAAAGAAACGGAATGGCGAATTCCACTAAAAAGTCTTTTTTTTTCACGAGGTATAACTAGCAATTCCCATTTATCTATTACGGAATTGACCATGGATCAATTCCCCTTTCGTTTGGAAGTATTGAATACATCCATAATTCTGAGCTTCATGTTACTCCTTCCAAGACACATGTCAGAGTCGGGGGCATCCCAATCAGATTGAATGGGATGACAGTTTATTAGTCTGAATCTGTAAAATGCAAATTTCGATCAAATCACACATCGCAGTATACTAGGCCTTCTAATTCCTTAAGGGGCTTATCTAAAAGATTCGCGATATAACTCGGAAGACGTTTCAAATACCACACATGAGTTACTGGACATGCGAGTTTGATGTATCCCATTTGATATCTTCGTATCCGAGAATCAACAAATTCCACCCCGCATTCTTCACAAAATTTCGGGTCCTCTTTTTCAGCTCCGATCACTCGATAATTTCCACAAGCGCAAATTCCACTTTTTATGGGTCCAGAAATTCTTTCACAAAACAATCCATCTTTTTCCGGTTTATTGGTTTTATAATGAAAAGTATAGGGTTTTGTCACCTCTCCAACTATCTCTCCATTGGGTAGGATTTTGTTGGCCCAAGCCCTTATTTGTTGAGGAGACACCGGTCCAATTCGAAGTTGTTGATGTTTATACCGGTCGATCATAGAATAGAAATTCTGATTCATTCAGATCAAACTTCCTTCCTATTAATCTGGAAGTTCTTCTCAGATACAAGGAAATGATTCAGTTCTAGAGCCAAAGATCGTAGTTCTCGAACGAGCAATCGAAAAGATTCTGGAGCATCCTCAGGATTAGGTACTATTCCTCCAATGATCGTAGCACCAAGTAATTCTTGACGAGTTCTAATATGATCAGATTTATAAGTAAGCATCTCTTGTAAAATATGAGCAACACCAAATCCCTCTAGAGCCCAAACTTCCATTTCTCCTACTCGTTGTCCCCCTTGCTTGGCCCTTCCTCTAAGGGGTTGTTGTGTAACAAGTGCGTAATGTCCACTCGAACGTCCATGGATTTTATCATCAACTTGATGAATTAATTTTAGGATATAGGACTTGCCTATTAGAACAGGCTGTTCAAAAGGATCCCCTGTTCTTCCATCAAATATTCTGCTTTTTCCCGGATACTCGGGTTCAAATACCCATGGATTTTTTGTTTGCTTACTGGCTTCATATAATTCAGAAAACACTAGTTTTCTCGAAGCCTCTTGCTCATATCTCTCATCAAAAGGTGCTATTCTATAATGTCTCTTTAGCAGATCCCCCGCTAACCCGAGCGAACATTCAAATATCTGTCCCACATTCATTCGTGAGGGTACTCCTAATGGGTTGAAGACCATATCAACAGGTGTTCCGTCTTGCAAGTAGGGCATATCTTGTCTAGACAAAATTTTAGAAATGATACCTTTATTCCCATGTCTTCCAGCTACTTTATCACCTACTTTGATTTCACGTTTCTGTGAAATATATACACGAATCCTTTCTGGATTATAACTGGAACCCCCCTTTTTCTGGATCCATCTCACATCAATAACTCGGCCCCTTCCACCTACAGGTAGTTTTAGAGAAGTTTCTTTTGCAGTGGATACCTCAATGCCAAGTATGGCTCGTAATAATCTATCCTCCGGGGCATACGAGGATTCGCTTGCTGCCTGAGGCGTTAATTTACCTACTAAAATATCACCGGCTTCTATCCAAGATCCCAGCATCACAATTCCATTTCTGTCTAAATTTCGGAGTAAATGAGCCTCTAAATGCGGTATTTCCTTAGTGATTCTTTCGGGACCTTGGCTTGTCACATGGGTCTGAATTTCATATTTCCGTATGTGAAAAGAAGTATAAATATCTTCATATACCAGACGTTCGCTAATTAGTACTGCGTCTTCAGAATTGTAACCTTCCCATGGCATATAAGCTACTAATACGTTTTTTCCTAAAGCGAGTTCCCCACCAACCGTAGCCGCACC